TTGTGCATTGATTATCGGGCGCTCAACAAGGTAACCTAACTATCAAAAACAAGTATCCACTTTTATTGCAGACTTCTTCGCCCGCGCGAGATACTTCTCGAAGTTGGATCTACGGCGGGATACTACCAGGTGCGTATCGCGGAAGGAGACGAGCCAAAGACGACCTGTGTGACAAGCAAGCAACCTTACTAATAAAGGGGCCTTTTCTTGCTCGTTAGCGCCCCCCTACCCCTATTATATTAGTTAGCCCTCCTTCCTTTACTCTTGGTACCTAGACACTTTGAATCAAGGCTACGCCCCAGGTCCCTTAGTTCAAGCTCCATCCCACATCCATTTGCCCAAACGACGAATAAGCTGCGAAAGAATGAGCTCCTGTCGCAATTGAAGAAGAATATGCTGCTAGTCTTTTAGCCACAGACGCTCTTGAGTCAATCTCAGCTGTGGTCCTATCAGCTCAACCAGTTGCCGGTCTTGTTTGCGTAGTAAATGGTTTTGGCGGAATACGGTGTTTGAGAGTAAGCTGCTATTCAAAAATATGGTCTGTCTGTAAGCAATTACCTTTCCTGGCTTGCTTTAGTCGGTGACTCTATGCCCTCTGCTTTTCAGTCGAGTTGCTAAAGCACCTCTCGCCAAGACGTCTTTTCCAGTGTCGATCATCTTGCTTTCCCGAATTCGTTAGATTGCCGCCAGTTCCAGGATTGGGAGAACATAGGATTGGTAGTTGGGCTCTGCTCGCTTGGTTGGTCATTCCCTTCTGTCTTGGTTGATGGATAGGTGAGCGCATGCGGTTACTTCCGAACGAACCGGTCGATGGCAAGCTTTAGCTTAGCTGGCTAGCGGAACAGAAGATGGGTTAATGGGCTCTTAAGGCTTGGGATTTGATCCACTCGATAGGAAACGATCCTCAAAGAAGACACCTCTCCCGCTTCTGTGACTCAGCTTCATCGTACAAGGGACTTTTAGCTCATCATTCCACTTCGACTGGTAGGGGTTTTCTATTAGTGCACTTCGGTGGGAATAAGTCTTCCTCTTTTCTTTCGGAAGGAGAAAAAGATGCTTCATTTGGTTCCCTCGGATCGGTAAATCCGAATTCGTGACCCAAACTCTATCTAGTTTAGTTACATCAAAGGCGGCTGCCGAATAAAAGGGGAAACTTTGCCTGCCAGATTGCCTTCGGTAACCCTAACCCAGTTATCAAAAGAAGGCGCCAGTTCGGCTTTCAAGAGAGGGGAGCGAGCTACACATAGTGAAGCGAGTATTCGATGAACACGAAGGCTTTGATGAAAAGGAAGATTTACATTTAAAGTAGGTAAAGTAGGGCGCTTAGGCTGGCTGAAAACAGATAAAGGAGACATGTGCTTGGACGAGTTCCTCCGAGGAACGCCTTAGCGGGGTCTACTTTCTTTTGTTGACGCAGATTGGGCAGGTTGTCCTGACACTCGGCGCTCTACCTCTGGCTATGCTATTTTTCTTGGTCCCAATCTTATTTCATGGCGCGCCAAGAAAGAACCTACAGTCTCTCGTTCTAGTGCTGAGTCTGAATACCGCTCGCTTGCCTTTGCTGTTGCTGAGTCTCACTGGATTACTCAGCTACTTCGCGAGCTTTGTCTCTTTCTTCCTCACCCTGTTCAGATCTATTGTGATAACATCAGAAAACTTATATGACTGCCAATCCTGTTCATCATGCTCGCTCGAAACATATTGAAATTGACTACCATTTTGTACGGGAAAAGGTTGTCAAAGGTGACATTATTGTGCAATATATTCCCACATCCGAGCAACTTGCTGATATCTTCACGAAGGGCCTCCCCTCTGCCCAATTTCACTACCTTCGCTCCAATCTTCGCATCCTTCCACCTTGCTCCGATTGAGGGGGAGTCTTAGTGTATCTAGGTTATACTGTTAATTGTGTCGTATGTATTAGCCCAAGGGCTTAATTGTAATTTGACTTGAAGAGATCATCTATATAAATAGACATCTGATGCCCTAATTAGGGCTAAGCACTGAAATTTGTCCTAAACCAATTTCAGAAACATTTTGTTATGGTGGGGAGTGAAAACACCAATGCAGCAGAGAACGACCGTATTAATCGGAATCTACTTATATTAAGACAGACGACCGAGAAAGAAAAGAAAGGCTCCACGTTCTCCAAGTGCTTAATCTTAGCGTGCTAGCCGCTGCTTCATTTCGTTTTCGTATAGTGAGAACGCTTTCTCTTTCTTAGCGCTCCGCACCCTTGTATAGTAAGGGGAACTCTGGTTGCGCGGCTTTCTCTTATAGGGGTCTATTTTCTCTGACTTGACTCAGCTTGACCTACTTGACTCAGCGGTTAGAGTATCGCTTTCATACGGCGAGAGTCATTGGTTCAAATCCAATAGTAGGTAAAACCGGCCGAAACCCCTGCTTTTTCCAGCATGACAGCAAGCACGGACTGGCAGCAAGGATGAAACTGAATGACCAAAGCATCGGTTGCTTCCACTTGTGGCCTTCTTCGACCGCCTTGACACCTTACTTAATATCAAGGCAGCCCACATACATGAAGAGAAGAATTGGGTTTAGCGGTAATGGCATAAGCCAAAGCTAGATCACCGGAGTTTAGGCAAATGGGTACGAGAGAAAAAGGTTTTGAAATGCATCTTCCGAAACCAGATAATCAACCGAAGGAGATTCCCCTGCAAAAAGGAGATGGCTCTAGTTTCATACTAATCTTCGATCTTCGAGATTCCCCCACGGAGCGGTAAGGCATCCCAAGGAGCGAAGCGGCTCAAAGGATTGGCAATGAAGCTCAGTCTGGTCTGAGGGGATGGGCTAGGCTACTCTCCCCATACATAGGAAGAGGGGGAAGTCAAGTACCTAGATCCAAGATCACGATATCCGCTTTGGTGGTAATATCCGGCATAAAAGAAAGCACCAAAGCAAACAAAGTCGATTCTTTGTTGAGTCAACTGGCAACTGGGATTGCAGCGGATCTAGTGGTTCTCCTATTCTATGGTCTTGCTGCTGAGAGAGTAAGAATAGAAAGCAGAAGCTCGCCCGCGGGCGAAAGACAAGGGATGATTCTTCTAAGATACGAACTTGCGGAAGGAATGAAAAGGTATTCGACTAAGACGGGGACGGGTATTCCCGAAGATGCTTGACCTAAGAGATAGAGACGAGAACGAGACTAAGAAAATCAGATATTGGAGAGGAAAGAAGCAGTGCGAGTAGAGTAGAGCAGCTTGGTAGCTCGCAAGGAGCGAAGCCTGCTTGACCAACGGGAGAAGCCAACTCCGTTCCTCCAGCTTCGCTGAAGAAGCTAGGTTCCTCCTTGATGTCGTAGGTTCAAATCCTATCTCCGCACTAAGTAAGGGTTTCATTCTGCATCACTCTCCCCGTCGTTCTCGACCTCGCAAGGTTTTTGAAGCGGCCGAAGCGGGAAGTGACAATACCGCTTTTCTTCAGCACATTTTGGATGATTTGAGCGAAAACGGAGTACAAAGTTCAGCCTTTAAGGAGGCTATGAATCAAATAGGGCTGGTGGCGCAGTCCCCACTTGACCAATTTGAGATTGTCCCATTGATTCCTATGAATATCGGAAACTTCTATTTCTCATTCACAAATCCATCTTTGTTCATGCTGCTAACTCTGAGTTTTTTCCTACTTCTGATTCATTTTATTACTAAAAAGGGAGGAGGAAACTTAGTCCCAAATGCTTGGCAATCCTTGGTAGAGCTTCTTTATGATTTCGTGCTGAACCTGGTAAAGGAACAAATAGGTGGTCTTTCCGGAAATGTGAAACAAATGTTTTTCCCTTGCATCTTGGTCACTTTTCTTTTTTTGTTATTTTGTAATCTTCAGGGTATGATACCTTATAGCTTCACAGTGACAAGTCATTTTCTCATTACTTTGGCTCTCTCATTTTCTATTTTTATTGGCATTACTATAGTGGGATTTCAAAGACATGGGCTTCATTTTTTCAGCTTTTTATTACCCGCAGGAGTCCCACTGCCGTTAGCACCTTTTTTAGTACTCCTTGAGCTAATTTCTTATTGTTTTCGCGCATTAAGCTTAGGAATACGTTTATTTGCTAATATGATGGCCGGTCATAGTTTAGTAAAGATTTTAAGTGGGTTCGCTTGGACTATGCTATGTATGAATGAGATTTTCTATTTTATAGGGGCTCTTGGTCCTTTATTTATAGTTCTTGCATTAACCGGTCTGGAATTAGGTGTAGCTATATTACAAGCTTATGTTTTTACGATCTTAATCTGTATTTACTTGAATGATGCTATAAATCTCCATTAAAGTTCTTCTTTCTTTTATTTAGATTTATAATTGAACAAAAGCGAGGGATGAGAGTAGTGTTATTTAGAGCAGTTACACAGCCCCTCTCCTTGCAGTCGAGTGACTTCGCCCCTGAATGTCTTAGATAGCTGTAAGTGAAAGAAGGGTACTAAGTAGCTGGGAATGCGGCTAGCTAGTACTTACTTGTTTGTACTCCCCAGAAGCTCCAAGCCTTAACTACAATCTTCTTCGGTGCTCTTTTTTTCTTTTTAGAAAGCTTACCGGGGCTTGAGAGTCTTTATATTTATAAATGGATACACGGGTTAGACCTTCTTCTTTTCATTCTTGGTCTTATTGTTTTCGTTGAGAATGAGAAGTCATAGAAAAAAGGTCTTAGTCCTAACTCGCACAGAGAAGGATTCTAAAAAGCAAAAGAAGCGTGAGTCAAATTAATTGATATGGAGTTGATTTCCGAGGGAGGGAAAGGCAAGTAGTCAGAAGCAGGAAGCATAGGAAGCAGCAGTAAAAGCAGTCCGAAAAGCAGTGAAGGATGGCAAGGGGAGAATAAAGACTATGAATGAATGTTGAATGGGAACTGGGAGCTCCTGAGTGATTCTGCTTCACTAAAGGGTCAGAAACTCGATATCAGTGTTTCATTGTCGCGGTCCGGGATCCCCCGAATCATTCCCAAGATCCATCGTCATAGAATGAAGATGCGGGGTGATAGTTTGACTATCTTGTCAAACTCTATCTCTCTTGGATTTTTAACAAAGGAAAGCCCCCTACCCTAATGCCATTTGATTGATTAAAGTTCCGTGCTGAGGCGTTCCTCGGCATCGTCGTCGAGCTGCCGAGAGAGATCCTCTATAAGTCAGTCTCTCTACGTAACCCCAATCGGGAGCTCTCAACTAACATCCATCTTACCATACCAATCAATCTGATAACAGCTCACCGGAAAACCTTCCGGAAAGCCTAACCAGACTGAGAAAGGCATAGGTTTTGATTCCTGGAGAGAGAGCGACAAGAATGAAACCAGTGACGATTGGTTTTTGGGTTAATGTTACAAGGCTGACAGGAATACCTCCGGTAACCAGCCCCTCTTAGTCTCAAATAGGTCTGAATGTTATCACACCCTATTTGTTTGCTTCATCGCCGGCATTAGAGCCACAGCGAACCGACCTACTGCTATCACTAAACTAGACAAAATTACGTAGTAATTCTTCGGGCACTACACAGTATTGAGGTTCCGGCTGAGTTCCACCAATGGACGCCCCAGTTAGCTGATCTACGACCACCCTAGTGTTGCGCAGTATGCGTATTGGTTGATCTCTTGAAGGATATGCCCAATCGTATTTGGCTGGGGATGGGAAAGTTTGGGCGCTGGCAACGAATCATTTACGAAAATCCCCCGATCTAAATCCTTCTTGTCGTATGAGAGGCTACAGCCTAGATGAATGCAACGCCAAACCTGTTTTAAATAAAGGCAAAGAACCTGTTAATTAGCACGGAACTACAACAATCCACAATGGTTTCTTCCAAGTCAACTCAGAAGTTGTTACTCACTCATCAAACCAAGAAAGCGTGTATAGCTCATCAAACCAAGAAAGCGAGTATAAGCTCATCAAACCAAGAAAGCTAGGCTCTTTCTTTGTTGCAGTTGGGCAAGCTTATCTGTTTCAAGCAAACTAGGAGGAAACTGTTATCAAACAGAGAGGGGTGGGCGTTCTTCTTAGCAAGAATTATTGCAGTAGGATAATGGCTAGGAGGATTTGAAAGGCATTATGGCATTAAGATTTCCAAGGCTTAGCTCAGGGACTGCTGTCAGCCGCTTCCCCTCATCAACTAATTAATGAGAGCTTCCCCTGTAGTCGTCAGCTCGTTCTTGACAGATCCGATCGGGTGTTCATAATCTGGAGTAAAAGGATTCGAACCTTTGCATGCCGGTACCAAAAACCGGTGCCTTACCACTTGGCTATACTCCATACGGCCTCTGAGTTTTGGACGGTAAGGGGGAAGGGAGAAGCAGGGCGGGGTTGCGCGCGAGCCATGCAAGAACGCGGGAATATAGCAAGTAAGCAGCAAGGTTCTTTAGGACCGACTACAACAAGCTCGCGACTCTCATAGAAAGAAAGGGTAAGCTCTCTGCTCTATTTGCTCGCAATGCTATACCTATCAAAGTTGGCGAACGCTTCTGTAACCTTAGACTCGTTACGCTCTTCGACTGAACTCGTTGGCTCCGCGTCCACCGAAAGTCGGTAACCTTCGTCACCGTCAGCATTTGGTACTCTCTCGATAGCTTCAATAGTTCACTGAAAGCCTTTGGTGTAATGAACCGCAAGCCCTTCTGAAAGAAAGAATAAGAAAAAGGCTTGGTTGCGGGAACCGACGGTGACGAAGCGGGCCGATGCGGCCGTTTCCCGGGAACCGGAAGGTTGCAAGGTTCCCGGGAAACGACGTTCCCTTTGTAAGGTAGGCCTTTTGATAACTAATTAGAGTTGACATGAAATGGATCACGGGAAAAGACGTATCCGATGAATGAATGATTCAATCCCTTCCCACTCACACGGGTTCTTCTATTGAAGGGCTTCCCCTTCTTCTATGTGAGGTGGGGAAGGTCAGAGCGGAACCTAGATAGAACGCGGAGCGCCGGCCCCTTAGCCGATACAGTTACCATGCTTACCAGCTCTTACCATTGCCGCTTCTAGATGGGAGGTAGGCGAAGGTAGCTTGCTCGAGGAACGCCTAGGCTACCTCCACTCCACATGTTATTCGCGAAGAAAAGGGAGGAACCCGGTTCTTCGCTTAGTAGAGCTACCGGCCGGCGTACGACGACCGCTTCTTGTTCTCGCCCAGCCGCTTCTTTTGATTTGATTATTATTTGAAATCCTAGACTAAAGAAGAAGCTCCAGAATCCGCGCGGGGCAAAATCTGCAGCAGGAGAAGAAAGAGGGTCCAGGTCAATTTGATAATGAAGCGAAGGTCCCCCTTACTCCCTATTCCCTCTTAAAGCTTTATAAAGCTGGGCGGTTGGTTAAGAACTACTGACTGTAAACCATAGATAGCAGTTACAGTCACTCAATTGAAATGTTCGCCTTTGGAATGAAGATGGATGAGCAGGGGAGTTTTCACTCCTACGTGGTATTCTCTTCCAACAAGGGTTACGGCTAAAACACCGCTTACTTTTCAAAGACAAACTGCTCCTAAACCAAGCCTGAACACGTTTCCAGTTGTTGATCGACGCGTGTCGTGATCACCAGCATAGTCGGCGTCACAATAGCCAACTATCTTACACTGTTCTCCTTTCTTATACAGAAGACCATAGTCAAGGAGGAACCCCTTTCATGTACCTCAATATTCGTCGAAAGTGAGGTTTCTTTGGATTTTGCATGAATCGACTAACCACTCCAACTGCATATGCGATGTAGGGCCTTGTCAGGGTTAGCGCTTGTGCTAAGCGATAAGAATTCGTTCTGGAATGCCGGCGCGGACTGAAGGATGATGTTTATTAGCCAGACAAATCCTTAATTCGAAAGACGACAATCAAAGCATCACGACTCGTGGAGCATTCATTCCTAAAAGGTGTAAACCTGTGAGATCGGTAGACAACCCGTAAAAGGAAGCCGCTAGGCATCAAGCCCTATTATCTTACACCTAGGGAGGGTGGCCGTTGTTGGGTTTTTCTCAATTAGAGTCGCAAGGAGTTTGCTGCTCGTTGGTAGTGGAATGCTGACTAACCGTCTCCGTCCCCCTATGATGAGAAAAAGCTTTCCGAGTGGACGAGGACCGATCTTCTCTTTCTTTAGTCTTGCTCGTCTTATGGCATTAGCCTTTGCGGATTCCTTAATCCGCGGGACAGCTGTCTCGGCACATGTCAATCCTTATGTCCCCAGCGAGCAGGTCAAGGTACTCTATGTTGCTGCTTGCCTTTATCTTCCAGTCTGCCAAGCAAGCTTGTTTATTCTATGTTATTGATAAATCGCTATTTCCCCCAAACCGCTAGTTTTCTCATACGACTCAGAACTTCTCACGTTGTTCTGTCTCCAAACAGAGAGCTCATAGGCCTTATTCTTTGGATAAAAGTAGCGACGAGCCGACTACTACGACCACATGCGCATCTAGCGCAGTGGCTTGTCACTTCGTACCTTGACCATCTTCCGAAGTTCTAAATAATCTACTGATCAAACGCTGTAGGGGCGGACTGCTCTACATTCAGCCACGCCACAGTGACCCCCCGAAGCGATCTGCCTCATTGCAGGACGAAATCCGGCAGCCAATTGCTGGCTCTGAATAACCAGCCCAGCAAGAAGTTCAATTCTTCCATAACATAACGGGGCGGGGTTGCGCGCGAGCCGAGTGACGTAGATGCACAAGAGTACTTCGCGCCACAACCATTTCTTTTTTATACGTTCTACGGACCGATGCCTGCTGCTTCATCTGGTAGAAAAGAATCATAGATATGCCGGTCATTAGAAGGAAGAACCACCATAAAAAGATTCCTCGTGTATCATCTGTAGCAAAACTATGAACGGGAGCTAGCAATCCGGACCGTATTGAAAAGGTTCCTAAGACACAGCATGGAAAAGTCACAATATTAAGAAACGAGGTCCAAGAATGAAGAAGGGGTAAAATTACAGAATGAATACGAGCTGTGGCTAATACCCGAGGCATAAAAGAAGCATTTTCTACGGGATCCCGAAACCACCAGCCACCCCGACCTAATTCATGATAAGCCCACCAACTTCCTGGCAAGATGCCTACGGTTAAAAACCACCAACATGTCAAGATCCAAATTCGAATTGGTTCCTGGTCCTGATCAGAGACCACTGTGTTCGCGCCGGCGGTCCAACAAAGAGGCGAAGTAGTGGTCTCTTTCTTTCCATTACGAACGACACGCTTCGCCTGCTCCCTCCCCGTGTCCACTAGCGCTCCTGCCCAGAGCAAAGAAACTACCTTTTTCGTAGATGAATTAGGTTCAAGTTGATGTTTTTCACAACTCTTTCATAACATGAAGTAGATCTTATGTCCGGGCAGTTCAAAATTCTCTGCAGTGACCTGACAGAGAGAAAGGCTGTACGCGAATCGGGGCTAAAGGCGGCCCACTTAATGGCTTCCCTTTGTTCCAAAATGGAGGACGAAAGGTAGCCATCGCTACGTAGAGCGTCCTGTAGCTTCACTTCAATATCAAATTGAAGATCCGGTATTCAAAAGTCTTCCTTGGTTCCACCCTCACATTCATGAAAGAGATTGCCGAAAAGGGCTTTATGCAAGCAGAAAAACGACCTTTTTGACAATTCACAAGTTGTAGCTTGACCCCGGTTCGGGACTTCCCAAGTCACTCCTATAAAGATCCCCGGTTCTACCTCCTTCTGCAAGAGTGATCTATCCCGTCAATCCCACCCGCGAGCTATACATTCTAACCTTCTTTGCCTAGCAAGATACGTCTAGTTCTCCCTCCGCTTGCCTATCTCGGTAGGAAATTTGAACAGTCTCCGATTTCAAAGGAATTCCTCGGCAAGAGCTATACCTTCAGGAACCGGAGCAATAACTGCTATAAAGGAAGGCGTTATAGGACAGAGGTGGCGATGAAGATCATGGAATCATAACAGCACAGAAAGCTCCGAACTACTTCCGCTTGAGGTTGGTCGTAGATGAACCCAATAGATTGACTATCTTCAAAAGTAGCCGCTAGAGCTATTAACTATCGGTATTACAGAAGAAGCTAAAGAAGAGCTCTGATAAAAATAGAATTAAGAGTAAGATCAAAGCTCCCGGGGATCAAATCTCCTAGGTAGGTGTGGCTCGTTGAGACCTGAAGGTTCCCGTCGGCCAAGGGCGTAAGAGGAGCATGCTTTTCTTCGTCGTCAGCTAGCGGGCGCAAGCAGAGTGGGACCTTCTCCGATAGTCTCTTTCATCATAATATGTGAAGGCTTTCCCGCTCGATGCTTTCTTAATGTCATAGTTTATATCAAGATGAAAGGGAAAGACAATAAGAAAGATTCAAAGGTTTTTTTTACCTAGATAGTCTTTTATGTAGTAGACTTTCTCGAGGAACGCCAGTCTCTCGACTGAGAGGAACGCCTGGTAGGTGGTGAAGGACGAGAAAGATACCTGGACGGAGATGTGAATTAGATATAAACCTTCTCATCACTAAATCGATCAAGTACTTACCTGAGAGTGAGAGAGGTCATATTAGTATTCTCTGTATATTCTCATAGTGACTTTGAAAGCACTCTAAGTCCCGTGCGACTAAGAATAAGAAGAGGTGATAGCCCGACTGCTTGATTCCGATTTACTACAAGTTTGCAACTAAAGCCACAGAGGAAAGGTTAATTCCTTGTAGGGAAGTTGATAGGCATTTTCTATCTTCCTGAGCATACGCTCATTCTTTCTCTTATATACGCTAATTCTTTCAAAGGCCTATTTGATAGCTTCAAACGCTTGTTCTTATCTTTATCATACGAAGAAATATCGATCGTCAAAATGGCATAACTATCTCTTTCTCTTTACTAGGAGCTGCTTGCCCAGTCATAAAGCTAGGATCAGTCTCTGTCCACTCTAAGGAAGCCCCGTCTCAGGCGAAGGTGGGAAATAAACAAACAGTTGTTACGTCGCCTTCGATTAAATCGGTAAACAAACAGGGGGAACTCTGATTCTCGTACAATCAACATTTTCTTGTTTAATTCCGTCACAAAACCCCGTGTTTTTTCGATGAATCACTAGTAACAGGAAGATTAGGTAGTTGGTTAGGGGGAGCTAATTGGCAATGAACATAGGAATGGCAACCGGGGAAGAACCCCACATTACTACCTATCACATGCACGAACGGGGGCAGGGCAGCAGAGCAACACTTCACGCACTATCATGACAACTTGTTCCCAGCGAACGAAGAGAAGGAATACTTATTAGTAATGACAGGAATGACAGCAAGCAAACAGCCGGGAACTTGAAGAACGCCTCCGCTGCTAACGCCCTTACCTCATCATGTCACTTATTCCCGTCGAACAAACAGGGATATTCTTTAGAGAATGCGCAGAGCAGCTTAGCCGCTCCATCGTGCCTTACCTCAGTACACGCTACGCGCAACGCGTCAGGCACTCACTCACTACAATACATGCAGGAACAGCAATCACAACTAAAAGCAACTAGCTGGCTTGCTCATGCAACCTATTATTCCCATCCGAACAGAGAGAGGAAGAGTGACTCTTATAATGACAGGAATGAAAGGAGTGACTTAGCTGCACTTGCAAATACAGCAGTACTCCGCAGGCAAACAGCTGACCTATCATGCCTATTACGAACAAGGAGAGGTACTTTAGTAACTCGATTGAAAGGAGAGGTACGGATCGAGCGTAGCTTTTGAAAGCAAAAAGGATTCAATCCGCCTTGCAGCAAATACACAGATGTTCTTCCCTCTCCGTCGAGTACCTTCCGTCCTTCATCAAATACTTAATGAGTTCGCCCAGAAAGAGGGGGAAGCTTGTTCTGTCGACCTTTGCATCAATTCCCTCTTTTAGTGTTAGCAAGTCTTCTCCCATGCTGTTCATTGACTCCCTTTGTCGTGTTCCTCTTGCTATCGCAGGCTGAGGTGGACTGGAGTTTTTTCGTGAACCAACGAGTTCAGTCGTGTTGCGTAACGAGTCTAAGGGAGTGGAGTATACTTTTTCTATGATATAAAACAAATAATATACTAGGTGAATCAGCAGTTCTCCTCGCCTACTCTATAGTTCTAGTCCGCCTACCGAACGGAGGAAACAGAGATTCTACCACATTGCTTCGAGACTGGAAGGAATGTCAGTCATAAATAATGAAATCCATATAACTCTACTCCGGGTTGTGAGAACATCGTGCCTGTTGCGATTGTGCGGCTTTCCGCATGGCTGGAGACCCCCTATGAACAAACAGTAGGGTGGTTGTAGGAGAACCCCGACTCCCTAATGCAAGATAGAGCTCTTAGGGTGCGTTTCGTTCCAGCAACAGTAGTATACGGTTCAAAACGCCTTGTTCCATCCGGCGCGAATCCCCTCCATCACTAGTAAAGTGGAGGTGTTATTTGTATTGCAATAATGAATAAATGTACGAACACAAATAATGAGCAGACCTGCCCACGTTTATATGTGGATTCATTTAATAATATATTATTTTTTTAATAAAGAAGCGCTTTGAGGCAGGTTGTGTTTCTCGGTTGATGGATGGAGTTCCATTGTCCCATGAGAACTCTTAGCTACTGAGATACGATAAGAGAAAATGCACTTTTCCATCTATATAAAGAGAAAGTTTTGGATTCCTACTGTCCTCTTACGAAGGAAAATTGGATTTATTACTTTTCCATCTATATAAAATGAAAAGAAAGATTTGTGTTTAGCTCGCCTACACAAGCCAGGGATTCTACTTGACTTTTCAGATGTTGCTTATCCAGGCTTGGTGGTAAGGGGATGGGTTAAGCCAGCTCGTGACAAAAGTACCTCTCGGACGAGTTTTCTCGATTACAAGATCGAGTTCTCAAAAATGAATAAATGCGTACAGATATAGATAAAGTGTGCAGTGAGGGATCTTTATAGGTAACCAGTCTTTACTTAACTCGACCCAAGTAATGCCCAAAGACTCCCATGCTTTTCTTGGTTGGACCAACCGGCACCGGCAATTTCCGACGAGTCTTTCAGAATTTGAAGAGCAAGAAGCGGAACTACAAGAAAGCTTTCTTTATCTTTATGGATAACCAATCCATTTTCAAATATAGTTGGGAGACTTTACCCAAGAAATGGGTCAAAAAAATGGAAAGATCGGAACATGGGAATAGATCTGATACCAATACGGACTACCTATTTCAATTGTTGTGCTTTCTCAAATTGCATACCTATACAAGGGTTCAAGTTTCGATCGATATTTGCGGAGTTGATCATCCCTCCCGAAAACGAAGATTTGAAGTGGTCTATAATTTACTGAGTACTCGGTATAACTCACGCATTCGTGTACAAACCAGTGCAGACGAAGTAACACGAATATCTCCGGTAGTAAGTCTATTTCCATCAGCCGGCCGGTGGGAGCGAGAAGTTTGGGATATGTTTGGTGTTTCTTTCATCAATCATCCGGATCTACGCCGTATATCAACAGATTATGGTTTCGAGGGTCATCCATTACGAAAAGACCTTCCTCTGAGTGGATATGTGGAAGTACGCTATGATGATCCAGAGAAACGTGTGGTTTCTGAACCCATTGAGATGACCCAAGAATTTCGCTATTTCGATTTTGCTAGTCCTTGGGAACAGCGTAGCGACGGATAATTCAGAATCAGAATAGGTCCACCAGTCCAGGGGACAAATCAATAGGAAATGCTATTTGCTTTGTAAGAAGACTTCTATGAAAGTCTTTCAAAAGAGAATTGCTTCTATCAAGATAGCCGCCTTGTCAGAAGTCCTTCTCCAAGCAGTTTATGCGCTTAAACCCTCGCCGTAGAATCCTTTAACCGAGATGAATTGCTAAGCTTCTCATATTCGTTCGATAAAGTGAATCCACAGAATCTATCCTCACCTATCCTTATGCTTTTCTCACAGATTCAACAACAAAATGTTTCTCTTCGGGGATCGATGAAAGGCTAATCCGATTTCTCTTTCCCGGCCGCCCTTGCTCTTTCTTTCTTGAAAGGTGTCTGGTGCTTGTTCTAGCAGCTGACAATCAAGGACTGAGCATGGTTTAGGACCAAGGGGGAAATTTAGAGACTGAGAGCAAGGATTCTTTTTTAGTAGGAACAAGAAGAACATCACTAACTGGTATTCTACCTTCTGTGGTAGCAAGAGTTGTTGAACCGACATGAGAAATAGGAAGATAAGCACCATCTCCAACCATACTTCTGAGCCATTGTAAACTAGAGACTGTTGTCATTTTTGAACTGAATCCGTGACATGAGTGGAGGAGAAAATGCTCTACTGAGCTAACGGTGGAGGAAGGGCAGCTAGAAGCCCGGTAGCAAAGCAAGGCAAAGCAGATCCAAAAGAAGAAGGAAGTCGAACTTTCGTTCGAACTACAGTATTTATTATTATATTTAGGTAATTAGAAATATCGTAAGATAAGAAAGAATTGACAAGCGGATAAGTTTTCTAGTTGGCGCAGTTGGAAGTTGCTTGGGAGGATCTGTGCTGGTTGGTAGACTTGCTAGAGTGGTTGCTTTTGGTTGACATAGATCCATAGGTATGTGCTCGCAGTCGTCTCATAGAGCACTGCGGAAATCGAAGTCAAGGGGTAAGGTGTAGTCAGCTTCCCCGCTCACGTTTCGGGTTGCTAAGGTCAGATTCTTGAAACAACAGTCCTAGGAGGGCCGATTGATTGACCGAGATGGGAATCAATGCCTAGTCAAATCAAAGTCAAGTAGGGGCGAAGCCGTTGCTTGTTTGCTCCTTCGTATAGGTTCCGTGTAGGCGTCTTTCCATACGATCAATTGAATATTGGAAAAATCAAATCCGGTGGGTTTTTATCGTGAGCTCCTTTCGCGAGTCGAGGAACGCCAGTTAGTCGACTAAAAGGTCTGCAAGCCTTGTCTCGCCATTATTATAATGGCGGGAACCATATTCCTTTTCCCTTTCAAACTCAAAAGGAAAAAGATGCTATCTATTCCATTATGTGGCAATACCGCCGCGAGGAGTAGAGTGAGTCCATGCTTCCTAATTTTCTGACTGAAAAGTCTTTTGGCTCGATGCGCTTAACGAAAGGGAACTCTCTAGATTAAGAATGAATTTCCTTCTC